TGTGAATCCGACGAGTTGGGTTCTAATAATTCATAAAAGAGATTATCATATTTTCACAATGAAATTAGATGCGAAATCTAGAAACTCCCTTTTCGTGGTTCTAGAAACTCCCTTTTCATGGTTCTAGAAACTCCCTTTTCGTGGTTCTAGAAACTCCCTTTTCATGGTTCTAGAAACTCCCTTTTCATGGTTGTAGAAAAGGTTTTTTTGTTCGAATCCTTTCATTTCAAGGAATTGCTTGTCGTACAGTAACAAGTAACAGTAGTCGATAGTATTCGATGAAAGAAAGAGAACAAACAATAATTGGAACAATCCATATTCGTGATGGAACCATTGCTGCATTAGATCCAAGGATCCCTTCTTGCCCTAACTACAAGATGGGACTCCATAATATGGAAAGGCAGAATGTAAAACCTAAAAGGAAAAGATAATAGGAATTACTAGTCTTAGAATCGAGTTGGACCGAAATAAAGGTTTTATTTCTTCGAGCGATCGTGCGATACTTTTTTCTTCTCATTCGAGATATTATGTGCAATTACAATTAATTAACCTACTACTAAATCTAATGAGTTAAAGTTTAAAGTAAAGTAAAAGGCGTTATAACTAAGGTCGCTGTTCGTTCCAAAATGAAATGAGAAAAGGATTTTATACAATTTAAAAAGAAATGATCAAAATCGAAATGATTTTACAATTTTATTCCATAGTGATTTAAATTTATTCCATAGTGATTTAAAGAAAGTTTCATTTGTGAATGAAGTTACACAACATAGTTCTTATTACTTTACTCAAGAGTTGCTCAATGAATCTGTTGATTCGGAATTACGGGATGGGTAGATGTCACAAATAATGAATCCATCTTTTTTTTTTTTCTATCTCTGTCACTCGATCTTTGTTAGTGCCGTCTATAATGATAATGACTGCTGAATCAAAAACTTTTAATTTAATTGGAATTTATTCTGTCAATTGGTATTTTTCTTATCCTTGTATCTTGCAAAAATGGAAACTTAGGTAAGTGCTTTATAAACATATGTATAAAAAGAATGTATCTCATTTAGCTCCTTCATGCCTACTATAACTAGTTATTTCGGTTTTCTACTGGCGGCTTCGACTATAACCCCGGCTCTATTTATTGGTCTGAGCAAGATACGACTTATTCGAAATTAATTGAATAAACAATTCATAAAAAGAAATGTTTCTGTGAAATTCCAGGGATTGTATAGTTCCTTCCCTCGTCAATCGCCAATTCTTGGTCATTGAGATTTATGGGCGATTCAGATTAATATTTAGAGATAAATATTACCTCTCTTTTTCGCCTTTCAAAGAAATCGAAATGATTGAAGTTTTTCTATTTGGAATTGTGTTAGGTCTAATTCCTATTACTTTGGCTGGATTATTCGTAACTGCATATTTACAATACAGACGCGGTGATCAGTTGGACCTTTGATTAATATTAATTAACATCTATTTTTTTGATTGACCTCCTCCTTTCTTTAATCCGCAGGAGGTCAATTTCAGGTTGCTGGTCAAGTTATTTCATTGTAATTCGACCTAACAAGAACGGAATCACGCTCTGTAGGACTTGAACCTACGACATCGGGTTTTGGAGACCCACGTTCTACCGAACTGAACTAAGAGCGCTTTCTTATCACAAAAAAAGCAAAAAAAAAAAGACTGTAAAGAAAAAGATTCTTTTTGTACTCCCAATACATCTTGCATGCATATAGTATTATAAAATGAAAGATTATGTATGTCCAATTTGAATTGATTTCAATTGATCCCTCGTTACTGTCCAGAGGAAATAGGTAGGGATGACAGGATTTGAACCCGTGACATTTTGTACCCAAAACAAACGCGCTACCAAGCTGCGCTACATCCCTTTCAATTGGTCTACAATGTCATTGTAGAGAATCCCTGTCTTGTTTTCCATATCGTTATCTTCTCCATTGATATACAATATATCTTGCCATTTCTTCTTTTTGGTCCCATATAATAAAAGAATTATAGTTCTATATATATAATATAACTATATGAAATCCAACGTATAAATAAAGATTTATCGGTAATGCTCAGAAAGACAGGGAGGTCTTTTTCTGTTTTAAGAAAAGGAAAAATAGAATTGAGTGGATCTTTGGGCATACCCATTTTAGTTAGGGATTCCGCGTACAAATACAAGTGATCCTTAACTGCATCTGATCATATAGGTATTACAATAAAGAAGGAGGATTTTCAATGCGAGATATAAAAACATATCTCTCTGTGGCACCTGTGCTAAGTACTCTATGGTTCGGGGCTTTAGCAGGTCTATTGATAGAGATCAATCGTTTATTCCCGGATGCGTTGGCATTCCCTTTTTTTTAATTCTAGTTATTGACATGAGAAGGAGTGAAGAAGATTAGAGATACAATAAATTATCTGTGACTAATTCATCTCCCCTTCCTCAGCAAAACTCGGATTCAGGCTCGAATTAATAGAGGGAGAACGAAAATGGAAATGTGGGTCTCGGGCAACAAAATCATACAAGATACTTAAATGAAATATTGGACTGGGATTAGAACTAATTGATAGTTAGAAATCATTGTATTACTTATTATTATTACATTACTCTATTGATTGCAACGAAATCTTTCCTAATTGGATTTCGAGTTAGCGTTAGCAACTTCTATTTTTTTTGTTCTTTTCTTCTTCGCCTCGAAAATGGAAGAGTTGAGTGAATCCAAAATCCAAAGGAGGTTCATGGCCAAGGGTAAAGATGTCAGAGTCACAGTTATTTTGGAATGTACCAGTTGTGTCCGAAACGGTGTTAATAAGGAATCACCGGGCATTTCCAGATATATTACTCAAAAGAATCGACACAATACGCCTAGTCGATTGGAATTGAGAAAATTCTGTCCCTATTGTTACAAGCATACAATTCATGGGGAGATAAAGAAATAGATCGAACGGAACGCGCGTGTGCTACCCCCTTCCAAGGAACAGGAAAAAATTACATATATCATATATATAAAATAAACTATATATACTATATATAAATATAAACTATATATAAATATAAACAAATCAAATTATAATTACATATAAATATAAAAAAATGAAAGCCTATTTCGGTCGGATCGAAAATGAATTAGCATTAAGAAATAGGATTTTAGAGATAAGGAATAAACCATGGATAAATTCAAGCGACCTTTTCTTAAATCCAAGCGATCTTTTCGTAGGCGTTTGCCCCCAATTGGATCGGGGGATCGAATTGACTATAGAAATATGAGTTTAATTAGTCGATTTATTAGTGAACAAGGAAAAATATTATCTAGACGAGTGAATAGATTGACCTTGAAACAACAACGATTAATTACTATTGCTATAAAACAAGCTCGTATTTTATCTTCGTTACCTTTTCTTAATAATGAGAAACAATTTGAGAGAACTGAGTCGACCCCTAGAACTGCGGGTCCTAGAACCAGAAATAAATAGGCCTACTCCTCAATTAACTCCAAATTTCAATCTGAACTCAAACTCAGATTGATGTTTTGTGCGAAAAATCTGAGAATCCAGATTTGATTGTCGTGTCGTAAGAAAAAAAGAATGGGGGGAAGAAGAAGAAATCTTTTTTGTGTGTGTTTTTTTCTTTTTTATTGAAACGTGTTCGTTCATTTTTATTACTTTCTCATATGAATTTATACTCTACCTTCCCGGAGTTCATTCTCCGGGGAACTCTGTTTAGTTTAAATCATTCCGGTGGATTCTTTCCAATCTTCTTATTTGATGATCTCATTAAAAATCATGTAAAGACAATTCCTATTTGATATAGCTATTTGTGCAAGTATTTTACGATTAAGAAACAATTGCCCCTTATACAGATCATGTATTAATCTACTATAACTATAGAATACTCTATTCTCACGAATTACTGCATTTATCCGAGTGATCCACAAACGACGAAAATCTCTCTTTTGCCTACCCCTATCCCGATGAGCCGAAACCAAAGCTCTCATTTTCTGTTGAGTAATAGTTCGAGTAAGCCTTGAATGAGCCCCGCGAAAGGTTGATGAAAATAAACGAATTTTTGTTCTACGTCTCCGAGCTATATATCCTCGTCTAATTCTAGTCATTTAATCAAATTAAACTTTGATGAATAACTAATTGATTTCTTTTCTTTTAGTCATTCTTTTCCCCTCTCCTGTTTTATTAATAACAAAACGGATTCTTCCGATGTATAAAATAAAAATTCCAATGGCTTTGGCTACTATAACCTTCCTAACCACGATTTGTTTATTTTGTCCGGGCATTTCTCCTCTAAATAAGAAATTGTATCGATACTAGAAAAAAAGTGAAGTAAATAAGTAGTAAATGTAACTGGATAAATAAATAGTGGGTTTCATCGTTTCTATGGTTACTTCTTAAACGGTGAGGTCCTCTCTATACACCGGAGCCCCTTCCTTCACTTAATCAATGTTATTGGTAACTTGTACAGTTCACACTCTTTGGCTCTACCCATGAATTATCCAGTAGTAGGTCTTTTCACAATGAGATCTATCCATACAGTAACGGCATTTCATTTTGAAGGTTGGCTAGGTAGCTGACCCTGTTAGTCCGTTCTTGAAAGAGTAGGAGCATAATCTTTTTGCTTCTTAAATACTATTTCCCCCGCTTAATGGATAACCATTTGCTACCAATGGGGAATTGCTTCTCATCTCAAATTGAGGTGATTGGATTTGCACCAATGGAAACCATAAATTTCATACACAAACAATAGGGGTATATGATAGATCTTTTTTTTTTTTTAATTAGTGACTGGAGTTCTTCTATTCTATTCAGTGGTAATGGTCATTGATACTGAAAAAAGGGTCTCTTTTTTTTTTGTTCCAGTTCATGATCTGAACGAGTCGCACATACACCCTAGTACATGTTCCTCGGCGCTGAGGACATCCCCGAAGAGCGGGGGATTTCGTGACATTTCGGATTGGCTGTCTTGTGTTTCTAATAAGTTGTTTAATAGTTGGCAT